ACTGAACTAAGAGCGCTTTAGTATCACAATGAATATTTCATAACACCAATACGTCTTGCATATATACTATATATAAAAATATAAAATCATATATACTATATATAAAATTAAATATTTTTTGTGTATGTCCAATTTTCTTTTAATCGATCTCAATGGATCCCCCGTTACTGTTCAGAAGATAAGTAATAGGTAGGGATGACAGGATTTGAACCCGTGACATTTTGTACCCAAAACAAACGCGCTACCAAGCTGCGCTACATCCCTTTCTACAATGTCATTGTAGAGAATCCCTGCTTTGTTTTCCATATCTTTATTTCCTCTATTGATATAGACAAATATCTTGTCATTTCTCCTTTTTGGTCTCATATAATAATATAATTATATTAAAAATAGTAAAAGACTTCTAATTTATTTCTATTATATAAAGTATGAAATAAAGTATGAAATAAATATGAGACCCCGTAAAAAAATGAATATTTTTAGAGAATTTCTGGCATAAAGGGGCGTATTTTTTTTTTTTAGATTAAGAAAAGTAATATCTATTTTGCACATTTCAAGTTGTACATTTCAACTTGAATTAGGGATTCCGCGTACAAATACAAGCGGTCGGTCATTAAGTACATATACACATCTGGGTATATATGTATTACCATTATATATTAGAAATAATAAAGAAAGAGGAGAATTAAAAATGCGAGATCTAAAAACATATCTCTCCGTGGCACCGGTAGTAAGTACTCTATGGTTCGGGTCTTTAGCAGGTTTATTGATAGAGATCAATCGTTTTTTTCCAGATGCGTTGATATTCCCCTTTTTTTCATTCTAGTTATTGATATGGGAGGGGGGGAAGAGGATTAGAGATACAATCAAATATCTGTAACTAATCCCTTCCCTTTTTTTAGAATATACGTTAGAAAAATAAATAAAGGGATTCCTCCTCGGTGAAACCAGTAACGCAGACCGGGTTTAAATTAAATTAATAAAAAATCGAGTGAAATGTGATGGTTGGGGCAATAATATCATCCAAGATACTTAAATGAAAATTAAATGCTGTACGGCAATTTTAAATTATAAATCTAGTAATATAGTTAGAAATCATTATATTACTTATTATTAATATATTGTTATTGTTACTATATTCATTTATATTTATATTGATTTATTGCAACGAAATCTTTTTTTCATAATTAGATTTCGAGTTACCTGTTTCTTTTTTTTTTTCGTTCCTTTCTTCTTCCTCGTTTCGGATCGGAAAATGAAAGAATTGAATGAATCAAAAATAAAAGGAGGCTCATGGCCAAAAGTAAAGATGTCCGAGTAACGGTGATTTTGGAATGTACCAGTTGTGTTCGAAATCGTGTTAATAAGGAATCAATGGGCATTTCTAGATATATTACTCAAAAGAATCGACATAATACGCCTAGTCGATTGGAATTGAGAAAATTCTGTCCCTGTTGTTACAAACATACGATTCACGGGGAGATAAAGAAATAGATGGCCCGCTCGTGTCTCAGTCTTCTGTTACAAGGAAGATGAAAAATGCCATATTAGATATATCTAATATACATTGATTTAAATATAAACAAACTAAATCCTATTTCGATCGGATCAACCGTGATGGAGAATTAAGAAATAGGATCTTTAGGATAAGGAATAAACAAACCATGGATAAATCCAAGCGAATCTTTCTTAAATCCAAGCGATCTTTTCGTAGGCGTTTGCCTCCGATCCAATCGGGGGATCGAATTGATTATAGAAACATGAGTTTAATTAGTCGATTTATTAGCGAACAAGGAAAAATATTATCTAGACGGGTGAATCGATTGACCTTAAAACAACAACGATTAATTACTATTGCTATAAAACAAGCTCGTATTTTATCTCCGTTACCTTTTCTTAATAATGAGAAACAATTTGAAAGAAGCGAGTCAACCGTTAGAACTACAGGTCTTAGAATCAGAAAAAAAATAGGCTGACTTTTGAATTGAATCAAAAAAAAATTCCAATCCAAACTCAAATGCGGATTGACGCTTTTTTTTTCTAAAAATAGTAAATCCGGATTTGATTGTCGTTCGAAAAAAAAAAAAAAAATTGGGGAAGAAGAAGAAATAGTTTTTATTGAACGCGTTTCTTCATTTTCATTTTGAAGACTTTTTCATATTTTATTATACTAATTTCTACTCTACCTTCCCAGAGTTCATTTTCCAGGGAACTCCATTTAAACCATTCCAACTGATTCCTTCCACTCTCTTTATTTTATAATCTCATTGGAAATCATATAAAGACAACACCTATTTAATATAGCTATTTGTGCAAGTATTTTACGATTAAGAAGCAACTGTTTCTTGTACAGATTGTGTATTAATTTACTATAACTAAAGTATACTTTGTTGTCTCTAATTACTGCATTTATACGAGTGATCCACAAACGACGAAAATCTCTCTTTTGTCTACCCCTATCCCGATGAGCCGAAACCAAAGCTCTTATTTTCTGTTGAGTAATAGTCCGCGTAAGTCTTGAATGAGCCCCTCGAAAAGTTGATGCAAATAAACGAATTTTTGTTCTACGTCTTCGAGCTATATACCCTCGTTTAATTCTGGTCATTGAATAAATGAAACTTTGATGAATAACTAATTGATTTCCTTTCTTTCAGTTATTCCCTTCCCGTGTCCTAGTCTATTAATAACAAAACGGATTCTTCCAATGTATAAAATAAAAATTCCAATGGCTTTTGCTACTCTAACCTTCCCGACCACTATTTTTTTCTAGGCATTTCCCCTCGAAAATAAAAATTGTATTGAGACTAGGTAAAACACATAGTAAATAAATAAAGTAAAAGTAATAAATATATAAAAGTAATAAATATAAAGGGATTATAGTGGGTTCCATCGTTTCTATGGTTATTTCTTAAACGGCGAGGTCCTCTCTATACACCGGAGCCCTTCCCTCATTTAATCAATGTTATTGTTAACTTGTACAGTTCACACTCTTTGGCTCTACCCATAATTATCTAGTACTAGGTCTTTCACAACGAGATCTACTTAATACAGTAACGGTATTTAATTATGAAGATTAGCTGAGTAGCTGACCCTGTTAGTCCGTTTTTGTAAGAATAAGGCCTAAATTTTTTACTTTTTAAAATAAGATTTCCCCTGCTTAATGAATACCATTTGATATCAATGGGGAATTCTTTCTCATCTTAAATTAAAAATGGAGCTGATTGGATTTTCACCAACGGGAACCATACATTTGATACCCAAATCGAAGGATAGATCGTTTTTTTTTTAAGATATTGAATATTCAATGGAGTTCGTCCATTCTACCCTACTCACAGGTACGGATCGGTGATACTGGATCAATTGTTTTCTTTCTTTTGTCCTAGTCCATGGTCTGAACGAGTCGCACATACACCCTAGTACATGTTCCTCGTCGCTGAGGACATCCTCCAAGAGCGGGGGATTTCGTGACATTTCTGATTGGCTGTCTTGTGTTTCTAATAAGTTGTTTAATAGTTGGCATGTTGAATCATATATATAATGGGCTGGTTTAGATCGACCTTAACCGGATGCTTAGGAATTCTTTTTTCTATATTTTTAATTTCGATATTAAGAAATTAGATTAATAAATAGAATATTAAATCTGGTAAGAAAATAAAATCCCAAATCATGAATTCATGTGAAATCCTTTTCCTTTTTCTTTGTTATTCAGTCGCTACAAGATCAACAATTCCATGAGCTTGGGCTTCTGTTGCTGACATAAAAACATCTCTTTCCATGTCTTCGGATACAACCCATAAGGGTTTGCCTGTCCTTTGTGCATAAACCCTTGTGATGGTTTCGCGTAGCTTCAGCAGTTCTTCCGCTTCCAGGATAAATTCTCCCGTCTGTGCCTCATAAAAAGAACTAGCAGGTTGATGGATCATTACCCTGATGATATAATGATATATCATAAAAAATCAAAATGTTTCTTCTATCTCGCATGATGAAAGTGAAAGGTGAGGCGATAAAGAATAATAAAAAAAAGATATAATTGAACAACCGTACAGGCATCTTTTGCGCATTGCATACGGCTCTATAATGGAATTCACTTTTTTTACCTTACTTACATCGAAGAAATAGAAAATAAATTATAGGGTCTATCAGACTCAGGTTAGTAAATGATCCAATAACCACCCTTCCTTTTGTAAATGATCCAATAACCACCCTTCCTTTTGTAGTAGTTCAAAAATACTATAAAAATACTATGATGGTTCCGTTGCTTTATATATTTATTTCGTCTGTTATTTAGCAATCCCAAAGTTTCTTTTTTTATTTCATATTCTTTCATAACATAAATATTGTTAAGATTAAGAGCCCCTGGTATGAAAATAAAAAAGTTTGTGACGCTGAAATGGGCCTCCCGATAGATTGGCTAAAATCGAAAATACCTTTTATCTCATACTACTCTTTCGATACATAATCTAAGGGTTAAAAAAAAAAATTCATATCGAATTCGAAGTGCCATGCTATTATTACTTAATATTCATATTTCATTATTTCATATAGTGTGAAGGCATAGTTTTCTTTTTTCTCTCAAATCAAATAAAAAACTCATTGGCGCCGAGCGTGAGGGAATGCTAGACGTTTGGTAATTTCCCCTCCGACAAGAATAAAAGATCCCATCGAAGCGGCTAATCCCATGCATACTGTCTGTATATCTGGTCGCACAAATTGCATAGTATCATAAATAGCTACTCCGGGTATTACCCATCCGCCAGGAGAGTTTATAAACAAATACAGATCTTTGGTATCATCCTCTATGCTGAGATATACCATAAGACCAATAAGTTGATTCGAGATCTCGCTATCAACACCCTGGCCTAAAAAAAGTAATCTTTCTCGATAAAGTCGGTTGATTGGGATAAAAGAGTATCCCTTAGAAACCGTACATGCACCTTTTGATGCATACGGTTCAACAAAAATAATGAAAAAAAGGAATCAATGTGTAGATTCTAGCTTTTTTTTCATAACAGGTTTTTTTAACTTATAAAAAGGGACTTTTCTTTCATTTTTCAAGAAAGATGCGTTTTGGCCTGTTTATCTAAAAAAAAATGACTAAACTTATATGACTAACTTCTCATTGATGTATTGTTTCATCGAAATACAATCTAAATCGCGATGTAATTTTCTTGTTGCCGACTGGGCTTCTTCAATTTTTTTAGGTTTATGCTCTACTCCGAGTAAAGATCCGCCCGATTTGGATTTGCACATATAGGACAAATGCCCCAATACCACGTCCTTTTTCTACGACTTACCCCTTTTTTTTTTTCAATTTATTTCATGTCTTCCAATATTCAACGCATTCATCATATTACTCGATTGATTAATAGTTTGAGATCACTTCTATTTAGTATTTCTATTTATAAATATATAATATACATAAATAGAAATAACTAAAATATGCTATTAAGTAGTAATCCTAAAGATATTTATTACCAATTGGTTTTCTTTCTAAACGGAGCCTGGATACTTCATTTGATTGGTCTAACCAAGCCAACCATAAATTATTCTAATTGATAATATTAATACGTATATCCTCCCTAAAAAATGGATCTAATTGCACTTCACGCTCCAAATTTTTGATAATTGAATCAATCTTTCTTGGGCGAAAGAGGGGATATCTCGATCGGGGAAGAGAACGGGGAAATACCATATGCCCAATATATCTGACAAGTCGCACTATACGTCAATCCACAATGCATCTTCCTCTCCAGGACTTCGAAAAGGTACTCTTGGAACACCAATAGGCATTTAATAAAAGAAAATTTAAGTACTATATCTCACTTTGATGTGAAAGCGTAACAGTGGGTTTAGTGGCCTAATAGAATACTATTGATTTTATATCCTATTTTATTATCCTATTTTATCCCTAGATTGACTAAGTTCATAAAAAAAGAATACAAAATGAATAAAGGGAAATTCTTACAAATAAGTCCTTTGAATGATGAACAAATATATATACATTCACTCATATAAAATGGTACTAACCCCCTTACCATTGCGTATTGGTACTTATCGGGTGTAGAATAGATCTGCTTCTTTTTGTTCCTACGAACAAAATAGTTTCGTTATTACTAAACGTAATTTTTACGAAAAGCATCAAACAAATATTAATCCTTTCCCCAAGATAATCCCCTAAAAAAGGGGTCCATAGCATAGTTTTTTCCAATGCAATAAAGTTACATTGTGTCTATTTTTCGTTGATAAAGGGGTAGTTCCATGGGTTTGCCTTGGTATCGTGTTCATACCGTCGTATTGAATGATCCCGGTCGTTTGATTTCTGTCCATATAATGCATACAGCTCTGGTTGCTGGTTGGGCCGGTTCGATGGCTCTATACGAATTAGCCGTTTTTGACCCCTCTGACCCTGTTCTTGATCCAATGTGGAGACAGGGTATGTTCGTTATCCCCTTCATGACTCGTTTAGGAATAACGAATTCATGGGGTGGCTGGAGTATTACAGGGGGGACTGTAACGAATCCGGGTATTTGGAGTTACGAAGGTGTGGCCGGGGCACATATTGTGTTTTCTGGCTTGTGCTTTTTGGCAGCTATCTGGCATTGGGTGTATTGGGATCTAGAAATATTTACTGATGAACGTACAGGAAAACCCTCTTTGGATTTGCCTAAGATCTTTGGAATTCATTTATTTCTCTCAGGAGTGGCTTGCTTTGGTTTTGGTGCATTTCATGTAACAGGATTGTATGGTCCTGGAATATGGGTGTCCGATCCTTATGGACTAACCGGAAGGGTACAAGCCGTAAATCCAGCGTGGGGTGTGGAGGGTTTTGATCCTTTTGTTCCGGGAGGAATAGCTTCTCATCATATTGCAGCAGGGACCTTGGGCATATTGGCAGGTCTATTCCATCTTAGTGTTCGTCCACCCCAACGTCTATACAAAGGATTACGTATGGGAAATATTGAAACCGTCCTTTCCAGTAGTATTGCCGCTGTCTTTTTTGCAGCTTTTGTAGTTGCTGGAACTATGTGGTATGGTTCAGCAACTACCCCGATTGAATTGTTTGGTCCCACGCGCTATCAATGGGATCAAGGATACTTCCAACAAGAAATATATCGACGAATTGGTGCTGGCTTAGCCGAAAATCAAAGTTTATCCGAAGCTTGGTCTAAAATTCCTGAAAAACTGGCTTTTTATGATTACATCGGCAATAATCCGGCAAAAGGTGGATTATTCAGAGCGGGCTCCATGGACAACGGGGATGGAATAGCCGTTGGGTGGTTAGGACATCCTATCTTTAGAGATAAAGAGGGGCGTGAACTTTTTGTACGTCGTATGCCGACGTTTTTTGAAACATTTCCGGTTGTTTTGGTCGACGGGGACGGAATTGTTAGAGCTGATGTTCCTTTTAGAAGGGCCGAATCAAAATATAGTGTCGAACAAGTAGGTGTAACTGTTGAGTTCTATGGCGGCGAACTGAACGGAGTCAGTTATAGCGATCCCGCTACTGTGAAAAAATATGCTAGACGTGCTCAATTGGGTGAAATTTTTGAATTAGATCGTGCTACTTTGAAATCCGATGGTGTTTTTCGTAGCAGTCCAAGGGGTTGGTTTACCTTTGGGCATGCTTCGTTTGCTTTGCTCTTCTTCTTCGGACACATTTGGCATGGTGCTAGAACCCTGTTTAGAGATGTTTTTGCTGGTATTGATCCAGATTTAGATGCTCAAGTGGAATTTGGAGCATTCCAAAAACTTGGAGATCCAACTACAAGAAGACAGGTAGTTTGATACAATATTGTTTTGTTTCTTTTCGTTTTTAGTTTATTTGACTGACTATAGGGTTGGGGTACCGGATAAATCTTGATTTGACATTTGATTCGCTGCCTTTTCTTTGACTTTTGTTCTTTCTTTATCCGGGAGACGATCCCAAATAAACAGGTATGGAAGCTATAATTGTAAACCACGATCGAATCTATGGAAGCATTGGTTTATACATTCCTTTTAGTCTCAACTCTAGGAATAATTTTTTTCGCTATCTTTTTTCGCGAACCGCCTAAAGTTCCAACTAAAAAGTAAAAAGGTGAAATAATTTTTCATTATCTCAATTGAAAGTAATGATCCTCCCAATAGTGGGAGGATCATTACTTCAACTAGTCCCCGTGTTCCTCGAATGGATCTCTTAGTTGTTGAGAGGGTTGCCCAAACGCAGTATATAAGGCGTACCCAGTAAAACTTACAAGTAAACCAGATAAAAAGATGGCAACTAGGGTTGCTGTTTCCATTATTATATAGTTTTAAGACATTATATAGTTTTAAGACCACAATGGATCTATGATAAGATCATTTATTTACAACGGAATGGTATACAAAGTCAACAGATCTTAATGAATATAAAATATTATGGCTACACAAACCGTTGAGGGTAGTTCTAGATCTGGCCGCCCAAAACGAACTAATGCCGGAAGTTTATTGAAACCATTGAATTCAGAATATGGTAAAGTAGCTCCTGGTTGGGGAACGACTCCATTGATGGGTCTCGCAATGGCTCTATTTGCAGTATTTCTATCTATTATTTTGGAGATTTATAATTCTTCCATTTTATTGGATGGGATTTCAATGAATTAGATGAATTAGATTCACAAGAACCATTAACTAGCTTTTTCAATACAAAGTGAAGCATTTAGTTTTCTGATTTTTATCCCATTCTATTTTGGTAGTTTGGTAGTTCGACCGTGGAATTTCTTTTTTTATGTATTTCCGGAATATGAGTGTGTGACTTGGTATAATGGATCCTATGGCTAGTACAGAGAATGGGTCTGTCATCTTGATAGAGATGGTTTTACTTCGTCGGATATTCATTTTAGTATCTGGAGCACGGAATATATAAAATAGATTACATAGATTACAAAGTATTAGAACTATGATTCATACTTAATAGTCAGACCTCGCGGCCGGACTCCAAAAAATTTTTCAAAGAGTTAGAAGTTATAAATAGAAAGATTTTTATTCTTTAAAACTTCCGTTTATGCTTATTTTGATCAAAGGACAAAGATTTCTTTGGATTTTTAGTCATTATATCTAGTCATTGAATAAGTGATGATCCATTGAATAAGTGATGATCCAACGGTTCTTACTCAGGGAATTTTGGGACTTAGTTTGAGGAGGTTTTATTGAATCATCGTGGTTCTAGTATGAATCTGAGGTTTTTATTGATTCATAGGGTATTAACAAGAGAATTCCTATCAATAATAATAAAAAAAAACAGCAGTAAAGCCGCATTACACATAAATAACAACAAAGAAAATAGGTAAATAGAAGATTCAAGAGGCCTATAACGATCAATATAGAGACGAATGAGCCGACTTGATTTTTTGGCATTATAACCACAAGGAATAGTTTTCGGGTTTTTATTCTTTCATATCTTCAGAAAAACTAGAATTAATAAATTAAAAACTTTCTATTCCACACATCCGTTAGAACTAGTATTGGGGTGTTTATGTTTGAGCCGTACGAGATGAAATTTTCATATACGGTTCTTGGGGGGGGTCTCCTCAGTTTACCTATCTCAATAAAATCTATGATTGGTTCGAAGAACGTCTTGAGATTCAGGCAATTGCAGATGATATAACTAGTAAATATGTTCCTCCTCACGTCAACATATTTTATTGTCTAGGAGGAATTACGCTTACTTGTTTTTTAGTACAAGTAGCTACGGGGTTTGCTATGACTTTTTATTATCGTCCGACCGTTACAGAGGCTTTTGCTTCTGTTCAATATATAATGACTGAAGTTAACTTTGGTTGGTTAATCCGATCAGTTCATCGATGGTCGGCAAGTATGATGGTCCTAATGATGATTCTGCACGTATTTCGTGTGTATCTCACCGGTGGTTTTAAAAAACCTCGTGAATTGACTTGGGTTACGGGCGTGGTTTTGGGTGTATTGACTGCATCCTTTGGTGTAACTGGTTATTCCTTACCTTGGGACCAAATTGGTTATTGGG